ATGCAACCGAAACAGAATTGATAAAACAGTCCTAGAAACCCAATTCTCCCACTTAGGCTTACAATGCTTTGGGATTTATAATATCAAAACTTATTAAGTTTCTTATATTATAATGTATAATAACGGCATAGATATTCTAATCTACTTCAATATTGAATACCAGAAAACTGTATGAATGTTGTATTTATTAACTTATATTATTATTAACGCGGGTATAGCTAATCTAGATCTCCGTCTTCTCTCTTCTTTTATTGCCCTCTTGTCCTGTCGTGTCGTTAATTGACAGTATGACTTAGGGCTCAATATAATTTGACCGAACAAATCATAGTTTGGTAAACCACCTTGAATCTACTGCGGAGTGAAGGATCTTGGATCCAACGCATAACCCTTTGGGAATCAGAAAGATAAAGACGAGAAAGACCAATGAAATCAAGTTTCAAGATTGTATAGTTTAATGGTAAAGTTTGATTACCATTAATCCTCAGAATAGTTAACGAGTTTTTCCCTTTTATTTATATCCTATGCATCACCTAAATCCTAAAGGCGGCTCTAGGCCTGAGTTATATTAAGTTAAGGTGGCCTTAGTTACCTATGGTATTTGTCTTATTACCTATTTCTAGTTGATTTATGAATGAAGGTGGCATAGGCCCCTATGGTCCAGTGGTTACGACCTCTCTCTTTCACGGAGAAAACGAGGGTTCAAGTCCCTCTGGGGGTATACCAAGACTAAAGACTATAGGAGTGAGATTTTCTATCAAGTGATCCATATTTGTCAAGTCCTTCTATTAGTCTACTCAGAAGAGACTTTCTATTTTATATCAAATGTTATATTTGATTTCAAGTGATATGTATTTGTCAAGTCTACTTGGGAGACGAAAGGAAGTTGATTATGGAACGTCTAAAATGAATTAGGCGTTGGGTCGATGCCCGAGTGGTTAATGGGGACGGACTGTAAATTCGTTGGCAATATGTCTACGCTGGTTCAAATCCAGCTCGGCCCAACAATTCGCCAATCTACTATCAGATGGTATAACCCTCTTGTTCTTAAGAAATACCTGATACAAGACAAGAGAATAAAAAAAAGAATCTAAATTTTCTGCTAGATCTCTTCTTATTTCCCTGGGATTGTAGTTCAATAGGCTAGAGCACCGCCCTGTCAAGGCGGATGTTACGGGTTCGAGCCCCGTCAGTCCCGACGGATCCAATAAGTACATCAATTAGCCTCTCCATTTTCTGTGAAATGAAGGGACAGAGAGAATAATTGAATTCCGAAGGGGTTTCCCTCTTTTTTTTTTCAGGATTCTCTCGATCGAAGAAAGAACACACCCTAAAATAAAATGAAAATAACTAAAATAGTGAAGTTGACAGAATATTTCATCTTTTCTGCCGCGACTCGTCTTTCTCATACTTCTTTGTTTTGTCTTCCAAAGAAAAGAGGATCACTAAAATTTAAAACCTAATTCCTGTCTTTTTCCACTTCGCTTGTATTGTTTGTTGGTGGGGTTTTGTAGTTAATGGAAACGGACGGGTTAGATTATACTTCATTTGATGGTTCTACAAGGAAGACCTAAGGTAGGTTATAGAAAAGAAAGAACAGAAAAGAAGGATAAATAAAGGAATTTTTGATTGGTCCGGGAATCCTATCTTGGATTCGGTATGGATAAAAGATCTTCATATGTTATATACTATTAATTCTCCACGACTAATTAATTTAATAGCTCAGATATTGTTATTCATGATATTGATCCGATTCAATATCATCGATAGGTAATGCATTCATTGAATTGACAGGTGAAAGATTTATCATCTCTATGGGATTAAATCCCGAGTTATTGTATTGTGAAATAAAAAAAAACGATGAGATTATGGAAGTAAATATTCTTGCATTTATTGCTACTGCACTGTTCATTTTAGTTCCTACTGCTTTTCTACTTATAATTTACGTAAAAACAGTAAGTCAAAATAATTAATTAATTACTTTAAATGAAACTCGACTTCTGAATTCTTTGAAGAAAAAGTATTCTATTTTTGCTGAAATCAAGGGGCTATAATCGGCGATATTCTATGAGATCCGAGAGTATGGTAAGTAAGAAATTTCTTTCTTACTTACCATACTCTCTATTAGTGTTATAGTAGTGTATAAAGTTGTACTTGACTTTCTAATAAAAAGGGTATGCTATATTAGCTTCTATCTTCAATTCAATATATGTAGTTATTAATCCATATTTGGAATTGACGTAGGACCCACTCTTTTCTTTCATACATTTATATATATATATTTATATTCCAATTCCAATGAATCTGAAAACTTCCAATGAATCTGAAATAATTGTTTTACTGTTATAGAATACATTTCTCCACTAGAATCTAATGGAATTTCGAAATGAAGATATTTTTATTTGAAAATTTTTTCAATTTAAATAAAGAATGCGTTGCAGAACGATCTATAAAACAATTGATACCTTTTCATTTCTCAACTAAATTAGGAGTGCTTCTAAAGTCCACTTCTTCCCCATACTACGAGTGAAAGGGAAAAAGTAAAGACTACCATTAAAGCAGCCCAAGCGAGACTTACTATATCCATGTGAATTATGTCCCTTATCTCTATGATAGAATTATTCCATTATTGCTCACTAATAATAGTAGAATGAATGGTCCAGAGTCAAAAAGGGATTCTGGGCGAACACTATTGATGAATCAATCAATGGATTTTAAAAATTCCTATATGATTTATAATCCGTACCCTTTCCCGATTGTCTCTCTGAAGGAGTTGGGATATAGTATATTATACTCTTGACGAGGGGTAAAAATTGTTTTGGGCTTTTTTTTTATTTTCTATAAAAGGTAAATTATCTATCCAATATCAATCTAATAGTGATTGAATGCCTGAACACTCAGAGATTCTCGCGAGTCTATATATGTAGATTACAGTATAGAAAGTACTTTCCCAACTAGTAGTGGAATTCTCGGCCGGTTATCCAATGTAATTTAAGACCCAATCAATAGACATTACATTAGCAGTAGAAGAGAATCTGGAAGTCTTGCTTCGACCATTATAATCTTTCTTTGAATTTTAGATTCAAAGATTTCCAATCTTTTACAAAATCCCCAGAACATAAAAAAATAGCGGAACAGAATAAGAGATTTCGATTCGTTTGTTGATGAGGCGGCACCCGGATTTGAACTGGGGAAAAAGGATTTGCAGTCCCCCGCCTTACCACTCGGCCATGCCGCCAAAACGATACACAATAGGATAAAAATTTCCCTTTTTGAGTTGGATTAGTAAACTTGAGTTTATTGTACTTGCATCCCTTTTTAATCCTTTTTTCTAAATTTAGAAAAAATTAGAAAAGAAACCGTTTTTCCCCTTTTGATTGTATTTGATCTGCCCCTTCGATTGATTGTATAGTATCTCAAAACACACAAACTTCCACTCACTTTTATATTGAAAAATCAAATGTATATTTTCACTCAAAAAGCCTAAATTTATGGGAACCATTAACTATTTATTGACTGACAATTCGTGAATTATTCTTGGATTTGAATATAAATTTTGGTTTGCCTAATGACATAAGAATAAGCAAAAATTTTTTGATACATACTGAATTTATTTTTTTAATCAAAAATCCTTCTCAATTTCCATTATAACAAAAATTATAGGTATATGTAAACCCCAGAACGGATATTCTTATACAGATACCAAATTGGCTATTTATATTATAGTTTATATTATAGTATGTTGCCTATAAATTCGTTGGAACAAAAAAAGGCCTGGCTGGGTATTGACCGGGCCAGGCCCAAAAAAAAGGCACTTCGAACAAAATAAAAGAAAGAAGGTGTTCTTTATTTATCTTTCTATTTGGATCTTTCGAGCATCTAAATTGAATTGCTAATTATATAATAACGATAAAGAATGTGAAAGAAATACTTTCTTTAATCCTTACTTGATGTGTAATGTAACATAGTAATTATCTTTTTCAATTGGGAGAGATGGCTGAGTGGACGAAAGCGGCGGATTGCTAATCCGTTGTACGAGTTATTCGTACCGAGGGTTCGAATCCCTCTCTTTCCGTTGATGAGTTTCCATTTTTTCTTTCAAATTTTGCAAACCCCTTTTTATTTTTTCCTTGTTAAATGTGTGGAATAGCTAAAAAAAAAATCTTAAGAAAATTATAAAATCAAGCAATAAAAACAAAAAAATTATTCTTCACGTCCAGGATTACGTCCTGGATCATTGGATAGGAATCCAAAGATGAAGAGAGAAACAAAGAATATTACTACTGTATAAACGAAAAGTTTGAGAGTAAGCATTACACAACCTCCAAGATCATTTTTTGAAAAAGAAAAACGAGAAAAGACAATAGATCCTCCATTTTTATATCACATATCCTATTTTGACACCAAGAAAAGAATTCTAGAAATAGAAAAGAATGTTCAGAAATTCAAATGAAGTTGAAATTTGTAATAAGAGTCTTTGATTACCACAAATCACTTTCATACCCAAATTAGATATTGTAAGGGACCTGAAGCTAATAAGGTATTTCGCCGTAAAAAGGATTAAAATCAGGAAATAGGGCGTCTCGTGGCTATCCGAGAATTTCAATGTTTGAATCGAAGGTTCATACTGTCAGACTTATTTGATCTTATCAATTGTTATAATTTTTCTCGAATAAATATGAATTTTCTAGGATAGTATTAAAGATCTTATCGAAAACTTACAGCAGCTTGCCAAACAAAGGCTAAAAGAAAAAAGAACAGGGGTATGACTGGCATAAAATCTACGATTGGATTCAAAAAAGCATAGGCTTCGGGCAATTTGGCCAAGAAAAGACTACTCGGATAAAGGGCAGAATTAAGACAGATCAAACTAAAGATATTAAGCATAACAGACATTTTTTTCGTCGAGATAATTGCATTTTGATTGAGTTATTGATATAAGGAAAAATGAAGTAAAGTAAGGTAGACAAAAAATCCTTCTTTTTCCGCTCAATCAAAAATCCTCCGATTCTCAAAGGAGAATAGAAGAAATCATACTTTCATACAATATCTTAATTGAATTATATGTAATGATCAATAAATTCCATTGAATTAATTCTAGAGATACACATGCCAAAATCCTAGCACGAATCTATAATAGATTCTATAAAGAATAAAGATTTTCTATAGTTGGACTGGAATTGACGAACACTTAATACCAATATTATTCTTTAATAGTATAAGTATCCAATAAAAATAGAAATGGGGCGTAGCCAAGCGGTAAGGCAACGGGTTTTGGTCCCGCTATTCGGAGGTTCGAATCCTTCCGTCCCAGAGCATATCCATTGTATTCTAATACTTCTTTTTTGTTCAACAAGGTTCTGTTTCAAGGTTTGGATAGACTTTTTTTATTCTTTGCGGAATCATATCTGACTTTTTCACAAACCAAACTAAATCGAGTTCAAATGACATGCAAAAGTAACTGAACCCTTTTGTGACCCATAGAAAATGGGGCATAGATCACAGTTGGAGAAAGATTACTTAACCTCAGGTTAAAAAAATATGAAAATACATATAAAACGAGGAAGTGCTTAGCCTATAGGTATTTATGGTTATCCTATTTCAGTGACAATAGTGTTTCCATTTTTGTGAAAACTAAATTGCATCCCTAAAATATGAAAATTTAAATATTTAACAATGATATTTCTTTTTATTGTTCGATCTATTTAGCTTATTTGCTTTGCATCATTGACAATTCCATTTGAAAAGAAACAGAGATCTTGCTTTTTTATGATAATAAAAAGGAGTAAAACTTGACTCAAAGAATGATGTAGAAGTAGAAAACTTTTTCAACTATCAAGATTTGTAATGATTCCTTCTAGGTTGGGAAGTTGAAAATGGTCAGTCTATCTTATTGAGTCACTTGAAGAGGCAGAGTCAAATAGAATTTATTTCTTTTATTTGTGCGATTTCTGTTAGTTATGTTATTTCTATATTTTGATTTCTTAATATTTCTGTTAGATATTTTTTTGAGATAGAGATTTATAGAAAAATGTTCTATTCATACAAAAAAAGACGGCATTTTGCTAAAATTTCTTCAGAAAAATCTTTATTATCTGTGTAGATATTCTCTATTAAATATAAATAACCATGTCTCTGTACCGACTGAACCAATGACTATTCATGATTCCATAATTGAATCAATTCCATACTGGTTCCAAATTAGAGGAATGTTATGGTAAAACTTCGTTTAAAACGATGTGGTAGAAAGCAACGTGCGACTTGAAGGACATGATCCGGTGTGGATTCTTATTGTTACATCCACCATTTTATATAGGAATGAAGGTGCTCTTGGCTCGACGTCGTTTGTTCTATTCTACTAGAACCCTTCTTTTTTTATTGGGTTCTAATGTAAATAGTTCATGATGGAGCTCGAGTAGAAAGTATTTATTAATTTCTCAGGGGCAACGATCTAGGGTTAATGCCAATTAATAAATTGGAACAACTTCGTAAGTATATCTTCGATATAGAAATCGAAAGGATTCCATTCCAACAAATTTTCAAAATTGTTGGAACGGCTAAAACTTTTTCGATCGACAGTGTATCGCGCATGAATCAACCTCGGTATGATTCTTTGATAGAAAGAAATCCCAAAAGGGGTATGTTGCTACCATTTTGAAAGGATTAAGAAGCACCGAAGTAATGTCTAAACCCAATGATTTAAAACAAAAATAAAGGATCCCAGAACAAGGAAACACCACTTCAATTGTCTCACGGATCCGAATAAAGAATCCAAATAAATTTTAAACGAGACAAAAACGGTGGGTTAAAGACCACTCAATAAAAAAATATCTTAAAAATCTTTAATATATTTGAGAATTATTATTATTATATTATTGAACTTGAGTTATGAGTACAAATGATTTTTTTTTCAGCAACGCAGCTAAATAAAAATGACTATGAGTTAAATTGAAATTTGAAATTCTATTCTAGAATAATTCATTTTACAGATTTTCTATTTATTCTAATTCTAATTTTATCCATAGACAAAACATCATTTTTTCTCGAGCCGTACGAGGAGAAAACTTCCTATACGGTTCTAGGGGGGGGTTCTTTTTCATCTACATCTATCCCGATGAGCCGTCTATCGAATCGTTGCAATTGATGTTCGATCCCGAAGAGAAGGAAGAGATCTTCAGAAAGTGGGTTTTTATGATCCGATCAAGAATCAAACTTATTTAAACGTTCCCGCTATTCTCTATTTCCTTGAAAAAGGTGCTCAACCTACAGGAACTGTTCAGGATATTTTAAAAAAGGCAGAGGTTTTGCCCTAATCAAATGAAATTCAATTAAATTAAGGAAATAAAAAATAAGGGTAGGATAATGATTTCTATATCATTTTGGATATCTTTTCTATACTATGTTTTTTTATTTCCTTCTTTTCTTCTTCTATTCGTATCTAGTTATCATTGTTTTTATAGAATCCTTTGTGATAGAATCTTTTTTGATAGAATCCTTTTCTAA